ATTATTGACCAGAAACCGAGTGAATAGCGAGTTATTCATATTATTTTATTGCAGTACAGGCACGACCAATCAACGGCTTCATAGAAATAAAAAATTCCTTTCAAATTTGATATTTATCAACAACAACTTCTCTTATCATCTACCCCATAGATCTATTACAAATTCATGAACCGTACCATGGATTTTTCTATTTCATTTCAATTGTATAATGTCCATCCCTTTTCCCTCTTGGATCATAACCAAATCAAAATTTCTCAAGTTTAAGTTATAAGAATCTATAGTAAAATAAAGTTCTTAGTTATTCAACTTAGATGAAATGAAGTAATAGCTCCGCTCATTTGTACGAAATTTATATGAAATTCAATCTGATTCAAAAGTCTCTTATCTCTCTTTGTCTGATAAAGGTAAAGGGGTACAATTTGAGCGGAAGGTACACATCTTTTTTTTAGAATTTTTCTGTTTTTATGTTATTTTGTACTGTACAATTCCCTTGTTTGTGGGAGCATTTTCCCCGAAGGAGTAATGAGAAGAATTATAGAATGGATTGCGAATTATGCCTAGATCTCGGATAAATGGAAATTTTATTGATAAGACCTCTTCAATTATAGCCAATATTTTATTACGAATAATTCCGACAACTTCAGGAGAAAAAAAGGCATTTACCTATTACAGAGATGGTGTGATTTGATTCTTTTTTCTTGTTTTTTTTTTAGCCCTCACCTCCGTCTTACGAGAAAAAGACGCGGTTCGGAATAGAAAGAACCAAATTATTGAAATAAAGCTACGCTTAGTGAAGGTAAAGTTTGGAGATAGAACAACTCCTTCTGTCGTGTATCCTCGATTGATCCAGCCTCAGATACTTTAATTGTCAATTTGAGTATTGAACGAAAGGTTACATCTATAGGTTCTGTATTGCGGGTCAATCCTACTCCACTAATACCAATAGGCGGCATAGGGGAAAAAGCACTACACTAGGAATCAACAACACGAAAACTTTGTTATAAATTACCCTTTTCCTTAGCGGTATCGGGACTAACAAGAATGGTTGGGACAACAAACATCCATCTCGTTTGTACTTTGGATACCCGTATAACCATCAAAGATCGTTGAAGTAACTAATTCCTGGAAATAGTAGGCGTTGAGGACAAAGAAATCGTTGGAGTTATCATTTCTATCTAGCACTAATACGATTGGTGTTAAGAAAAAAAAACCTCTTGCGGGAAGGCTGGCTAGAGATTTCTTGTAAAAATACCAGCTCCTGTCAGTTCATAATAAGAATAGGGAAATTAGGATTCCATAGCTTATTCCCCTTAGTACTATGCACGGAAGGGAGGAGCCGTATGAGATGCAAATCTCACGTACGGTTCTGGAACGGAGATTTTTTGAATAAAATGAACGACCGTAACGGATGTCGGCTCAATCCGAAGGAAATTATGCGGAAGCTTTACAGAATTATTATGAAGCTACGCGACCAGAAATTGACCCCTATGATCGAAGTTATATACTCTATAACATAGGCCTTATACACACAAGCAACGGAGAGCATACAAAGGCTTTGGAATATTATTTCCGGGCACTAGAACGAAACCCATTCTTACCACAAGCTTTTAATAATATGGCTGTGATCTGTCATTACGTGCGACTATCTCCACTATAGAAAGAAGGAAAAAAAAGACCAAATTGGCTAGTCAATACTAGAAAAAATAGGCTTTCTACATATGCATCGTCCAAAGCAACGATTTTTATCAGCTGTAGCAAGGAAAGAAACTTCATGATAACAAAAAAAATAGGAAGAAATAGGTACGGCCTACATACTAGACTCTATGGATAAAGGATCGAATTGATAAAGAAAGCACCGTAAAGATCAATTAGCGAGCTTTTGGGTCGATACAGTTAAGAACTGCTTACTTTTGTCATGATATGGGATAAAAAGTTAGGAATCAACTTATGTAATAGAGTCGATCCACTAAAGTATTGAGCAGCGGTGTAGCATCAGATCCCAAAGATAGTAAGTTCTTTTTTCTTATGGAAGAAAGTCTTTTTCAAAGATTCTATATAAATTTCATATATGAAACCGAGATAGTTACCTTTCAGAAAATTATAACGATATAGGGGATATCTATACTTCATTTTTCTGAAGGTGGGAGAAAAGCTAAGACTAATTATTGATCAAAAAAATTAGAATTTGAAACTTCTTATGTAATTAACTTCTTCTAGTTAACCCAAGAAAAATGAGATAGATTTATCATAAATCTAATTCTGTTAGCATAGGGTAAATTAAGATGAGACCACAAAAAGAATCGATTGCTGAGCCGTATGAGGTAGGAAACTCTCAAGTACGGTTCTAAGGGAAGGAATTGACCCACCTATTCCAACCGGGGGGAACAGGCCATTCTACAAGGTGATTCTGAAATTGCGGAGGCTTGGTCCGATCAAGCCGCTGAGTATTGGAAACAAGCTATAGCGCTTACTCCAGGTAATTATATTGAAGCACATAATT